TAGAATGGAAAGAATTGGAGGAAGAGGAACCCACAGGGAATGAATGGGAAGATCGAAAAGTTGGAAGAAGAAAAGATTTTTTGCTTAGACGCATGGAATTGGCTAAGCATTTTATTCGAACAAATATAGAACCAAAATGGATGGTTTTGTGTCTATTACCAGTTCTTCCTCCTGAGTTGAGACCAATCTATCATATAGATGAGGATAAACTAGTGACCTCGGATATTAATGAAATCTATAGAAGAATTATCTATCGGAATAATACTCTTACAGATCTATTAACAACAAGTATAGCTACGCCAGAAGAATTAATAATATCTCAGGAAAAATTGCTACAAGAAGCCGTGGATGCACTTCTTGATAATGGAATCTGCGGACAACCAATGAGGGATGATCATAATAGAGTTTACAAGTCGCTTTCAGATGTAATTGAAGGCAAAGAAGGAAGAGTTCGCGAGACTCTGCTTGGTAAACGGGTCGATTATTCAGGGCGGTCCGTGATTGTCGTGGGCCCTTCACTTTCATTACATCGATGTGGATTACCTCGCGAAATAGCAATAGAACTTTTCCAGGCATTTGTAATTCGTGACCTAATTAGAAAACATCTTGCTTCGAACATAGGAGTTGCTAAGAGTCAAATTCGGAAAAAAAAACCGATTGTATGGGAAATACTTCAGGAAATTCTGGATGACCATCCTGTATTGCTGAATAGAGCGCCTACTCTGCATAGATTAGGCATACAGGCATTCCTCCCCGTTTTAGTGGAAGGGCGCGCTATTTGTTTACATCCATTAGTTTGTAAGGGCTTCAATGCAGACTTTGACGGGGATCAAATGGCTGTTCATGTGCCTTTATCTTTGGAGGCTCAAGCAGAGGCGCGTTTACTTATGTTTTCTCATATGAATCTTTTGTCTCCAACTATTGGGGATCCGATTTCGGCACCAACTCAAGATATGCTTAGTGGACTCTATGTCTTAACGAGTGGAAATCGTCGGGGTATTTGTGTAAATAGGTATAATCCATGTAATCGTAGAAACTATCAAAATGAAGATAATAACTATAAGTATACAAAAAAAAAAGAACCCTTTTTTTGTAATCCCTATGATGCAATTGGAGCTTATAGGCAAAAACGAATCAATTTAGGTAGTCCTTTGTGGCTGCGGTGGCGACTAGATCAACGCGTTATTGCTGCAAGAGAAGCTCCCATCGAAATTCACTATGAATCTGTGGGGACCTATTATGAGATTTATGGACACTATCTAATAGTACGAAGTATAAAAAAAGAAATTCTTTATATATATATTCGAACCACTCTTGGTCATATTTCCCTTTATCGAGAAATAGAAGAAGCCATACAGGGGTTTTGGCAGGGCTGTTGTAATTCTATGCTACCAACGGGAATTCGAGTCTCTCCGGGTTAACTAGGACCATAATTGCAGAATTTCTACGTGAATCAAGATCTAGAAAAGGAAGTTTTCCAATCACTGACTCAAGCCCATTGTCAAATTCTACTCAGCGCAATATGGAGGTACTGATGGCAGAACGGCCCACTCAGGTCTTTCACAATAAAGTGATAGACGGAACTGCCATGAAACGGCTTATTAGTCGATTTATTGATCACTATGGAATAGGATATACATCACATATCCTGGATCAAGTAAAGACTCTGGGTTTCCGACAAGCTACCGCCGCATCCATTTCATTAGGAATTGATGATCTTTTAACAATACCTTCTAAAAGATGGTTAGTTCAAGACGCTGAACAACAAAGTTTTATTTTGGAAAAACACCATCATTATGGGAATGTACACGCGGTAGAAAAATTACGTCAATCGATCGAAATATGGTATGCCACAAGTGAATATTTGCGACAAGAAATGAATCCTAATTTTCGGATGACCGATCCTTTTAATCCAGTCCATATAATGTCTTTTTCGGGAGCCAGAGGAAATGCATCTCAGGTACATCAATTAGTAGGTATGAGAGGATTAATGTCGGATCCCCAAGGGCAAATGATTGATTTACCCATTCAAAGCAATTTACGCGAAGGACTGTCTTTAACAGAATACATTATTTCTTGCTACGGAGCCCGTAAAGGGGTTGTGGATACCGCTATCCGAACATCAGATGCAGGATATCTCACGCGCAGACTTGTTGAAGTAGTTCAACACATTGTTGTACGTCGAACAGATTGTGGCACCGTTCGAGGTATTTCTGTAAGTCCTCGAAATGGAATGATGGCGGACAGGATTTTTATCCAAACATTAATTGGCCGTGTATTAGCAGATGATATATATATAGGTTCGCGATGTATTGCTACTAGAAATCAAGATATTGGGGTTGGACTTGTCAGTAGATTCATAACTTTTAGAGCACAACCAATCTCTATTCGAACCCCCTTTACTTGTAGGAGTACATCTTGGATTTGTCAATTATGTTATGGCCGGAGTCCAGCTCATGACGACCTGGTCGAATTAGGAGAAGCCGTAGGTATTATTGCAGGTCAATCTATTGGAGAACCGGGCACTCAATTAACATTAAGAACTTTTCATACCGGCGGAGTATTTACAGGGGGTACTGCAGAACATGTGCGAGCCCCTTCTAATGGAAAAATAAAATTCAACGAGGATTTGGTTCATCCGACACGTACACGTCATGGACATCCTGCTTTTCTATGTTCTAGAGACTTGTATGTAACTATTGAGAGTGAAGATATTATACACAATGTGTGTATTCCGCCCAAAAGTTTTCTTTTAGTTCAAAACGATCAATATGTAGAATCAGAACAAGTGATTGCTGAGATTCGCGCGAGAACATCCACTTTGAATTTGAAAGAGAAGGTTCGAAAACATATTTATTCTGACTCAGAAGGCGAAATGCACTGGAATACTGATGTGTACCATGCACCTGAATTTACATATGGTAATATTCATCTCTTACCAAAAACAAGTCATTTATGGATATTATTAGGGGAGCCCTTGAGATACAGCCTAGGCCCTTGTTCGATCCACAAGGATCAAGATCAAATGAACGCTTATTCTCTTTCTGTCAAGCCAAGATATATTGCTAACCCCTCAGTAACTAATAATCAAGTGAGACACAAATTTTTTAGTTCGTATTTTTCTGGTAAAAATCAAAAAGGAGATAGGATTCCTGATTATTCAGAACTGAATCGAATGACATCTACGGGTCGTTGTAATCTCAGATATCCGGCCATTCTCGACGGTAATTCTGATTTATTGGCAAAGAGGCGAAGAAATAGATTCATAATCCCACTCGAATCGATTCAAGAAGGCGAGAACCAACTAATACCCTCTTCAGGTATCTCAATGGAAATCCCCATAAATGGTATTCTCCGTAGAAATAGTATTCTTGCTTATTTCGATGATCCTCGATATATAAGAAAGAGCTCGGGACTTACTAAATATGAGACTAGAGAACTAAATTCAATCGTCAACGAAGAGGATTTGATTGAGTATCGAGGAGTCAAGGTATTTTGGCCAAAATACCAAAAGGAAGTAAATCCATTTTTTTTTATTCCCGTGGAAGTCCACATTTTGGCCGAATCTTCTTCCATAATGGTACGGCACAATAGTATTATTGGGGCAGATACACAAATCACTTTCAATAGAAGAAGTCGGGTAGGCGGATTGGTCCGAGTGAAGAAAAAAGCAGAAAAAATGAAACTGATAATCTTTTCTGGAGATATCCATTTTCCTGGAAAGACAAATAAGGCATTCCGATTGATACCGCCAGGAGGGGGAAAACCAAATTCCAAAGAATACAAAAAATTGAAAAATTGGCTCTATATCCAACGAATGAAACTTTCCAGGTATGAAAAAAAGTATTTTGTTTTGGTTCAACCTGTAGTCCCATATAAAAAAACGGATGGTATAAATTTAGGAAGACTTTTCCCGCCGGATCTCTTGCAGGAAAGTGATAATCTACAACTTCGAGTTGTCAATTATATCCTTTATTACGACCCAATTCTTGAAATTTGGGACACAAGTATTCAATTAGTTCGGACTTCTTTAGTGTTGAATTGGGACCAAGACAAAAAAATCGAAAAGGCCTGTGCTTCCTTTGTTGAAATAAGGACAAATGGTTTGCTTAGATATTTTCTAAGAATCGACTTAGCTAAGTCACCTATTTCTTATACCGGAAAAAGGAACGATCTGTCGGGTTCAGGATTGATCTCTGAGAATGGATCAGATCGCGCTAATGTCAATCCATTTTCTTCCATTTATTCCTATTCCAAGGCAAGGATTAAAGAATCCCTTAATCCAAATCAAGGAACTATCCATGCGTTGTTGAATCGAAATAAGGAATCTCAATCTTTGATAATTTTGTCATCATCCAATTGTTTTCGAATAGGCCCATTCAACAATGTAAAATCTCCCAATGTGATAAAAGAATCAATCAAAAAGAACCCCCTAATTCCAATTAGGAATTCGTTGGGCCCGTTAGGAACAGGTTTTCCAATTTATAATTTTGATTTATTTTCCCATTTAATAACCCATAATCAGATCTTGGTAACTAACTATTTGCAACTTGACAATTTCAAACAGATTTTTCAAATACTTAAATATTATTTACTGGATGAAAATGGTCAAATTTATAATCCCTATTCATGCAGTAACATCATTTTGAATCCATTCCATTTGAATTGGTATTTTCTCCATTACAATTATTGTGAAGAGACATCTCCAATCGTTAGTCTTGGGCAGTTTCTTTGTGAAAATGTATGTATAGCCAAAAAAGGACCGCATTTAAAATCGGGTCAAGTTCTAATTGTTCAAGTTGACTCTGTGGTAATACGATCAGCTAAGCCTTATTTGGCTACTCCAGGAGCAACTGTTCATGGACATTATGGGGAAATCCTTTACGAAGGCGATACATTAGTTACATTTATATATGAAAAATCAAGATCTGGTGATATAACGCAAGGTCTTCCAAAAGTGGAACAGGTGTTAGAAGTGCGTTCAATTGATTCAATATCGA